ACGTTTCCAACTCAAAGTGAAATATAGTATTTAGTTCTTTCTTTCATTTAATGCCTATTGGTGTTCCAAAAGTTTCATTCTCATTTTCTAGAGAGGATGAAWSAATGTGGATTGACATATAGTGCGACTTGTCAGATATATTGGGTCACATGGTATTTCCCCGTTCTCTCCTCCGATCGAGATATCCCCCGTTTCGCCCAAGAAAGATAAATTGAATCATCAAAAATTTGGAGCGTGAAGTGCAATTAGATCCATTTTTGAGGGGATTCATATTACTATTATCAATTATAATAATTTATGGTTGGCTTGGTTGGACTAAAAAAATGAAGTATCCAGGCTCCGTTTAGAAAAAACCCAATTGGATTGGTAAGATATCTATGATTGCTATTCATATTTTTTCTTTGTAAAGAGATCCTAATTGTCAAGCAAAATTATCTCAACTCTAATATTGTATAAAATAAATTGAAAAAAAAAKAAATACAAAAAGAAATGGTAATGGGAGCATTTGTCCTATATGTACAAATCCAAATCGGGCGGATCTTTACCCGGAGTAGAGCATAAACCTAAAAAGATGAAACAGACCCATTCAGGAACAAGAAAATACCATCGCGGTTTGAATTAAATCTCGATGAAAGAATACATCAATGAGAAGTTAATTCGATAAGTTTAATGACCCTTTCTTATAACTTATAATTTTATAATGGAAAATCGAAAATATAAAAAAGGAGTCAAAACTCGTCTTTATTGAAAAATCGAAGAAAAGCCCTTTCGTTAGAAGTAAGAAAGAACCTTTCTAGAAAAAAAAAAAGAAAAAGGGCTGGAATCTATACATTGATTCACAATTTTTTTGAACCGTATGCATCAAAAGACGCATGTACGGTTCCTAAGGGATACAATTTTACCCTAATCAACCGACTTTATCGAGAAAGATTACTTTTTTTAAGCCAAGGGATTACTAGCGATCTTGCGAATCAACTTATTGGTCTTCTGATATTTCTCAGTATGGAGGATGATGCCAAAGAGATGCATTTGTTTATAAACTCTCCTGGGGGCTGGGTAATACCTGGGATTGCCCTTTATGATACTATGCAAATTGTGCTACCAGAAATCCGTACAGTATGCGTAGGATTAGCCGCTTCAATGGGATCTGTTATCCTGGTCGGAGGAGAAATTACCAAACGTCTAGCATTCCCTCACGCTTGGCGCCAATGAGGTTTTTATTTGAGAGAAAAAAGAAGACTATGCCTTCGCCATATGAATACTAAGTAATAATAGCATGGCACTTCGAATTCGATATGAGAAATTTTTGTATTGTTTTTTTTTAAAACATTAGATTCTGTATCGAGAGAGTAGTATGAGATTCAGGGGTATTTCCGATTTTATCTTATCTATCGGGAGTTCAGTTCAGCGTCACAAACTTTTTTGTTTTCATGCCGGAGAGTTCTTAACAATATTTATGTTATGAAAGAGTACGAAAAAAAAAAAAAATATTTTTTCCTTATTTGATAGGATTAAAAAGAAACTTTGGGATTGCTGAATCACAGACAAAAAAAGAAAAAAGAAACATATAAAGCAACGGAGCCATCATAGTATTTTTTAACTCCTCCGAAAGGAAGGATGGCAATTTGATTATTTACCCATCTGATCTGAGTCTGATAGATTCTTTTTTTTTTTTTCTTTCTTCAATAGAAAGGAGGGGGGTCAATTTTCTTGTAGAGCCGTATGCACAAAAGATGCCTGTACGGTTGTTTAATTCTATCTTTTTTCTATTCTTTATCTTTCTTTTCTCTTTGCTTTATCATGCGAGATAGGGGAAGCTTTTATTTTGTTATATCATCAGGGTAATGATGCATCAACCTGTTAGTGGTTTTTATATGGCACAAGTAGGCGAATTTGTCCTGGAAGCGGAAGAACTGCTGAAACTGCGTGAAACCCTCACAAGGATTTATGCAAAAAGAACGGGCAACCCCTTATGGGTTGTAACCGAAGATCTGGAACGAGATGTTTTTATGTCAGCAACAGAAGCCCACGATTATGGAATTGTTGATCTTGTAGCAGTTCTTTGAGATTTTATCTTCGAATTGAATATTCTATTAAATAGAAGTAATTCATCATCATTCGGTTAGGATCAATCTAAACCAACCCATCATATTATGTATACGATTCAACATGCCAACTATTAAACAACTTATTAGAAATACAAGACAGCCAATCAGAAATGTCACGAAATCCCCCGCTCTTCGGGGGTGCCCTCAGCGTCGAGGAACATGTACTAGGGTGTATGTGCGACTCGTTTAGATCATGAGCTGGCACAAAAGCAAGAAAACTACTTTTACAGTATCAACGATCAGTACCGGTGAATGGGATAGGATGGAAAAAGGAACTCCATTCATTATAAAAAAAAAACTCTATCATATCCCTCTATTGTGTATTAAGTTTATGGTTTCTGTTGGTGTAAATCCAATCACCTGAATTTAAGATGATAAGAAATTCTCCATTG